CATCCCCATGGGGGTGGCGAAGGGAGGGCCCCAATTGGTAGAAAAAAACCCGCAACCCCTTGGGGTTATCCTGCGCTTGGAAGAAGAAGTAGAAAAAGGAATAAATATAGTGATAGTTTGATTCTTCGTCGCCGTAGTAAATAGGAGAATATTGAAAATAGAATATGTTTCCTCATCTTTACAAAAAAAAAGGAGTAATTAGCTGTGACACGTTCACTAAAAAAAAATCCTTTTGTAGCTAATCATTTATTGATAAAAATTGCGAAGCTCAACACGAGGGCAGAAAAAGATACAATCGTAACTTGGTCCCGGGCATCTACCATTATACCCACAATGATCGGCCATACAATTGCTATTCATAATGGAAAGGAACATTTGCCTATTTATATAACAGATCGTATGGTAGGTCACAAATTGGGAGAATTTGCACCTACTCTGAATTTCCGGGGGCATGCGAGAAACGATAATAAATCTCGTCGTTAATATATTAATTAATAAAGTGGATATGGGTGCTCATCGTTTATTGGTGGGAGGTGAACCTTATGATAAAGAGTGACCCAGATGTAGAAGTATACGCTTTAGGTCAACATATACGTATGTCTGCTCATAAAGCGCGAAGAGTAATTGATCAGATTCGTGGGCGTCCCTACGAGGAAACACTTATGATACTAGAACTCATGCCTTATCGAGCGTGTTATCCCATTTTAAAATTAGTTTATTCTGCAGCAGCAAATGCTAGTCACAATATGGGATTCAACGAAACGGCTTTAATCATTAGTCAAGCCGAAGTTAATGAAGGTACTAGCATGAAAAAGTTAAAACCCCGAGCCCGAGGACGTAGTTATCCGATAAAAAGACCCACCTGTCATATAACTATTGTATTGAAAGATACATCTAAAGAGAAAAACTATTTCATATGGTTAAGAAAATATGGATGGGTATATAAAGATAAGTATAAAGATGTCAGAGAGAGGTATCTATATATGATGGATCATATGCTATATCGTAACAGAATGACGTGGGCTAATAGAGAAATGATATGGCCTTATAGAGATAGCGAGGTGCTATGGGACAAAAAATAAATCCACTCGGTTTCCGACTTGGTACAACCCAAAGTCATCATTCTGTTTGGTTTGCACAACCAAAAAGTTATTCCGAGGGTCTCCAGGAAGATCAAAAAATACAGGATTGTATCAAGAATTATGTACAAAAAAATAGGAAAATATCCTCGGGTGCCGAGGGAATTGCACGCATAAAGATTAAAAAAAGAATCGATCTGATCCAGGTCATAATATATATGGGATTCCCAAAATTGTTCATAGAGGGCAGCCCGCGAGGAATTGAAGAATTACAGAGCAATGCACAAAAAGAATTTAATTCTGTGAACCAAAAACTTAACATTGCTATCACAAGAGTTGAAAAACCGTATGGACAACCTAATATTCTTGCAGAATTTATAGCCGAACAATTAAAGAATAGAGTTTCGTTTCGAAAGGCAATGAAAAAAGCTATTGAATTAACTGAAAAAGCAGATACAAAGGGAATTCAAGTACAAATTGCAGGGCGTATCGACGGAAAGGAAATAGCACGTGTCGAATGGATCAGAGAAGGTAGGGTTCCCCTACAAACCATTCGAGCCAAAATTGATTATTGTTCCTATACAGTTCGAACTATCTATGGGGCATTAGGAATCAAAATTTGGATATTTGCAGACGAGGAATAATGGGCCTTTCGTTGTCTTTCTGTTCCATCCATCCGGCAATTGAATAAAAAATCACAAACTCGTTCATTTTTTTCCGTTCAATCAAAAAAATGAGAATTTTTTCGAATTCTTAATTCTATAGGGTTGAATAACAATTCGATTGACTCCATCTCCATATAATTGCTATGCTTAGTGTGTGACTCGTTGGTTTTTTATTTAGAGTTAGGTTAGGATTAAAAAACAAAGGGCCATCCCCTAGTATGAACTAATAACTATATAACTAATAACCAGCTCATTGCTTCGTATTATCTGGATCCAAGGAACCAGTCGCTATATGATGTATTGATCATATTGTTGTAGCAACTGAAGCATTTTTTTTTACATAAAAGAAAAATCAATCTATAAGGTTGTGAAGCAAAAACAAAGGGATATGGATAAATGGAGGGGTGAGAGAAAGAAAGAAAAAGAATAGCAATGATATATGATTCCAATATGTATGGTCTATGAACTATCTTATAAAAGGCAATGTAATAAAGCATTAATGTATTCGTCCATAATTAATAATTAGATTCGATGAATATGAATACAATTTATACGAAAAATAAAAAAGAATAAAGAGCGCCGAGTCAATAAAGACTGAGAAGATTGATTCAGGAACAAATTTTATTAGGAGCTCCATTGCAGAGTTCGGGCCTAGTCATTAATCGAGAAGCGATGGGAACGACAGAACCTGTGACTGAGGAAGATTCCCTTGAAAACGAATCCTAATGATTCATTGGGTGGGATGGCGGAACGAGCCAAGAACCAATTCATTTATTCTGATAGGTCATGGAACGCCCCTACGAATGAAAGGGATGTTGAAAGAGCAAATATTCGCCCGCGAAAGCCTTACTGGATTGCTAAGTTTTGGGCAATTCAATAAAAATAAATAAAATAAAGGTAAAAATAAATGAAGATTCATTAATTATAAAATGGAATTTATCATTTTATTTTATTCCTACGTGTACGTGACAGATTATATCTCAAAAAATTCCATGATTCATTATTCATTCAATTCAAAATATATACAATATTATTTAATCGTTTCATTCGCGAGGAGCTGGATGAGAAGAAACTCTCATGTCCAGTTCTGCAGTAGAGATGGCATTGAGAAACAACCATCAACTATAACCCCAAAAGAACCAGATTTCGTAAACAACATAGAGGAAGAATGAAGGGAATATCTTATCGAGGCAATCGAATTTGTTTCGGCGGATACGCCCTTCAGGCACTTGAACCCGCTTGGATCACATCTAGACAAATAGAAGCGGGGCGACGAGCCATGGCACGATATGCGCGTCGTGGTGGAAAAATATGGGTACGTATATTTCCAGACAAACCTGTTACAGTAAGGCCTACCGAAACACGTATGGGTTCGGGGAAAGGATCTCCCGAATATTGGGTATCCGTCGTTAAACCGGGTCGAATACTTTATGAAATGGGTGGAGTATCAGAAATTGTAGCCAGAGAAGCTATTTCTATAGCTGCGTCCAAAATGCCTATACGAACTCAATTCGTTATTGCGGGATAGGGATATGGAACGAAAGGAAAGGGGCCTTGTGATGAAAAAACCGCAGTTTTTTTATTTCTGGACAAACAATCTTTCTTCTTTTTTTCTTCGCCCTTTAGTTAGTTAGCATTGAAAGAAAAAAGAGAAAAATAATAAGAATGATATGATTCAACCTCAGACCTATTTAAATGTAGCGGACAACAGCGGGGCTAGAGAATTAATGTGTATTCGAATCATAGGAGCTAGTAATCGCCGATATGCTCATATTGGTGACGTTATTGTTGCTGTAATCAAAGAAGCAGTTCCCAATATGCCTCTACAAAGATCAGAAGTGATCAGAGCTGTAATTGTACGTACATGTAAAGAACTCAAACGTGACAATGGTATGATAATACAATATGATGACAATGCAGCAGTTGTCATTGATCAAGAAGGAAATCCCAAAGGAACTCGAGTTTTTGGTGCGATCGCTCGGGAATTGAGACAGTTGAATTTTACTAAAATAGTCTCATTAGCTCCTGAGGTATTATAAATAGATTCTAAATAAATACTAATAGATGAAAACATAATAAAACATAAAAAAAGGGAGGTTCATAGTAAGATATCTGAACTGAATTAGATTCCATTAATTAGTAGAATGCATTAGTAGATTGTTTCTCACGCATATACCTTTAATAATTCATGAAAAAAAAAGAGTAGAGCATGCTGATTATATAAAAACCCGGAGGCACCAATAATTATAGTTCATCATGGGTAGGGACACTATTGCCGAAATAATAACTTCTATACGAAATGCTGACATGGATAAAAAAGGAACGGTTCGAATAGCATCTACAAATATCACTGAAAACATTGTTAAAATACTTCTACGCGAAGGCTTTATCGAAAATGTGAGAAAACATCGAGTAAGCAAGAAATATTTCTTGGTTTCAACTCTGCGACATAGAAGGAATAGAAAAGGGCCATATAGAACTGTTTTAAAACGTATCAGCCGACCCGGCCTACGAATCTATTCCAACCATCAACGAATTCCTAGGATTTTAGGAGGAATGGGTATTGTAATTCTTTCGACTTCTCGAGGTATAATGACAGACCGAGAGGCTCGACTAGAAGGAATCGGGGGAGAAATTTTGTTATATATATGGTGATCTTTATGATCTACGAATTGCATCCGTAGGAAAACTTCCTATTTTTTTTTTGAAAAAAGAGGAAGGGTTGTCTAATATCACTCCTACTCCATGAGTTGATAATAAAAGGGGTTACCTGGAATGAAAGAACAAAAATGGATTCATGAAGGTTTAATTACTGAATCACTTTCCAATGGTATGTTTCGGGTTCGTAGTGACTTTTCAACATTCCTCTCGTTCGGATACAATCGGAGGTTCAAAATTTCAAGAGACTTATTTTCTTTTCTTCGAAGGAGTAGATTCAAAATTAAAATAAAATTAAGGAGAAACAA